GTTTAAGAAATCAGTTAATTGTGAATCAAAAGAAAACACAAATTTTGATTCATTTTTTTCTATTAATCAACATTTGTGATGTGGCCTTTTTTATTCTGGTTCTTTCCTTAGATCCAATCTTTTTTACCTAACTATATAACTATATATATAAATATAGAATATTAATAAATATTATATGGAATATAAAACGTATTAACGGCAAAGCTAATAATAATTATTAGTCTTAGAATCCAATTGGGCGAAAAAAATTTTCTTGTTATTCAAAATATTTTTTAGATCGATGAACTCGATTGCTGAGTCTAATGAGTTCCTTTTTCATTTAAAAGCTTTTTTTTATAACATAACTTTTTGTTCTAAAAAAAAAGAACAAACTTGAAATGATTTTTTAATTTTATTCTCGGTATAATAAAAGCGATTAAAAATTACATTTTTAAATTAAATTCTATGGCAGAGTTCTTATTTTTTTAATATTAGATTAGTTTATTCAAGAGTTTTTCAAAAAATCTGTTGATTCAAAATCACGAGCTGTGTAGATGTCACAGATAATAAGTCATTTTTTTTATACCGCCCTTACTTTAAAGTAATGTAATAGTTGATGAATCAAAAACAACTGCTTCTTCTAAAAAAAAAATTTTAACTATTAATTTTTGTTTATTTTTCCTCAAACCTTTAAAAATTGAAACTTAGGTAAGTGCTTTATAAACATATGCATAAAAAGAACATATTCCATTTAGCTCCTTCATGCCTACTCTAACTAGTTATTTTGGTTTTTTACTAGCGGCTTTAACTATAACTTCCGTTCTGTTTATAGGTTTGAACAAGATACGACTTATTTAAAATTAATTGAATGAACAACTCAATAAATCTTTATGTCGAATTCTTTTAGAGGTGGCAATTGACATTTTTTGTTTATTGAGATTCCTAAGGCAATTCCAATTAAATTTTAGGGATAGATATTACCTTTCTTTTTTTTGTTTCAAACGAATTGAAATGATTGAAGTTTTTCTATTTGGAATCGTTTTAGGTCTAATTCCTATAACTTTGGCTGGATTATTTGTAACTGCATATTTACAATACAGACGTGGTGATCAGTTGGACTTTTGATTAAATTAATTAATTTTTTTGACCTCCTGTGGAGTGGAGATAAGGGGGTCAGTTTTAGATTCCTTTTTTTTTTTCTGTTATTTATTTCAGTCTAATTCGCGAATTAACTTCGACCTAGCAAGAATGGAATCACGCTCTGTAGGATTTGAACCTACGACATCGGGTTTTGGAGACCCGCGTTCTACCGAACTGAACTAAGAGCGCTTTCTTAATCACAATAGATGTGTCGTTTTTTGTAACCCAAAACTCTATCTACAATCCTGTATACATACGATATTGATTAGATCTAGTATCCCTCAAAAAATGAGGGATTCCTTTTTTACCCAATTTCAACAAATTCCTCCTTACTTCATAGAGTCAAAGTAATTTGGTAGGGATGACAGGATTTGAACCCGTGACATTTTGTACCCAAAACAAACGCGCTACCAAGCTGCGCTACATCCCTTTCATTTCAATTCAATTGGTTACAATAGTCTAATTGTAAAGAATCCTTGTCTTGTTTTCCATATCCTTAATTTACCATAAAATGACATTGTTTATCTTGCCATGCCATTTCTTCTTTTTGTTCTCATATCATATAAAAGCTTTTATATTCTATATTATATGCATTTCCTTTACAAACCCAAGTAATCCTTGACTATCTATATATACATCTGTTCATAGATTAGATATGTATTACCTTTATTTTATACATTAAATAAATTAAGAAGGAGAGTTTTCCATGCGAGATCTAAAAACATATCTTTCCGTAGCACCGGTACTAAGTACTCTATGGTTTGGGTCTTTAGCCGGTCTATTAATAGAAATCAATCGTTTTTTCCCAGATGCGTTGACATTCCCGTTTTTTCATTCTAGTTATTAACACGGTAAGGGTTTAATGAGGATTAGAGATAGAATAGATTTTCTGTGACTAATACCCCCTTTGTTCATTCGAGCAAGTTTTGATGACGTTAAATCTACCTTTTCTTCTTTAATTGCCCTTTTAAAAAATAGGGCAATTAAAGAAGAAAAGGTAGAGGGGTAGAGAACGGAAAAAAAAAGTGGATTTAGCATAAGAGTATTATACAAGATACTTAAAAAAAAGAATGTGAGTAGACGTTTAGTTAGAAACTTTTTGAATTTGATTACGTACTATAATCTAAAATTGTTAATTTTTAAACTATTACTATATATTACTCTATTGATTGCAACGAATTTTTTTTTGTCGAAAAAAATAGAAAAATTTTTTGAATAAAAAAAAAAAGGAGGGTCATGGCTAAGGGGAAAGATGTCCGAGTTAAAGTTATTTTAGAATGTAATAGTTGTGTTCGAAAGAGTGTTAATAAGGAATCAAGAGGCGTTTCCAGATATATTACTCAAAAGAATCGACACAATACACCAAGTCGGTTAGAATTACGAAAATTCTGTTCCTATTGTTACAAACATACCATTCATGGAGAGATAAAGAAATAAAAACGTCTGGCTATCATCCTTTCAATAAAAGGGACAAGACAAAAAGATTTTCATTATAATTATATATTATTTACTATTTTTTTCTATTTTCTATTTTCTATTTATATATAAATATTATATAAAATAAATAAAAAAAAGAAAAATAAACAAACCAAATCCTATTTCGGCTGGACCTAAAAAAATTATAATTAAGAAGTAGGATTTTCGGTACATAACTTAAACAAACTATGGATAAATCCAAGCGACCTTTTATTAAATCCAAGCGATCTTTTCGGAGGCGTTTGCCCCCGATCCAACCGGGGGATCGAATTGATTATAGAAACATGAGTTTAATTAGTCGATTTATTAGTGAACAAGGAAAAATTTTATCTAGGCGGGTAAATAGATTAACCTTGAAACAACAACGATTAATTACTATTGCTATAAAACAAGCTCGTATTTTATCGTTATTACCCTTTCTTAATAATGAGAAACAATTTGAAAGAACCGAGTCAACTAATAGAACTTATAGTTTGAGAACCAAAAATAAATAAAAAATGTGCCTTTTATTTATTTAATTTAAATTTATAATAATGTAATTGAATCAAAAAAGGAATCTGAAATCAAACATGGATTGAGTCTTGGTTCTAAAAAACCCCGAAATTCCCGATTTTTTTTTGTATCATAATCATAATGTAAGATAAAAAATTGGGAAAAATCGTTTTTATTTTGACTGTTTTTGTTTCTTTTTATCTATATTTAGTGTATTTTATTTTATCAGACTTATTTCGATTCTATACTCCCGGAGAATAAACTCCGGGGAATTTCATTTAAACCATTTCGGGGCATTCTTTCCAATCTTCTTTTTGTATGATCTCATTTGAAATGATATAAAGACAGTTCCTATTTAATATAGCTATTTGTGCAAGTACTTTACGATTAAGAAGCAACTGTCTCTTATATAGATCGTGCATAAATATACTATAATTATAGCACAACCCCCTTTCGCGAATTACTGCGTTTATCCGAGTGATCCATAAACGACGAAAATCTCTCTTTTGCCTATCTCTATCCCTATGAGCCGAAACTAAAGCTTTTATTTTCTGTTGAGCAATGATTCGAGTAAGTCTTGAATGAGCCCCTCGAAAGGTTGATGCAAATAAACGAATTTTTGTTCTACGTCTGCGAGCTATATATCCTCGTTTAACTCTAGTCATTGAATAAATGAAACTTTGATGAATAACAAATTGATTTTCTTTCATTGAGTTATTCTTTTCTATCCTCCTGGTCTATTAATAACAAAACGGATTTTTCCAATGTATAAAAAAAATCCCAATGGCTTTTGCTGCTATAACCTTCCCGACCACTATTTTTAGTTTTTTTTTCGACATTGCGTCTTGAAACAAGACAAAAAAACTAAGAAATTTTATTAAAATTTTTTAATTAATAAATGGAAATTTAAAATTCTATTTTCATATAGAAAAAAAAAATAGTGGGGTTCCTTCGTTTCTATGGTTCCTTCTTAAACAGTGAGGTCCTCTCTATACACCGGAGCCCCTTATTTCATTTCTGTATATTGATAACTTGTACAGTTCAAACTTTTTTTGGCTCTACCCATGAATTATCCAGTAAAAAATCTTTCACAATTAGATCCACCTATATAGTAACGGTATTTTATTTTGAAGGTTAGCTGGATAGCTGACCCTGTTAGTCCGTTCTTGCAAATTAAAGGGAGTATAAATTTTTTCTCTTAAAAAAGGATTTCCCGCTAAATGGATAACGTTAACGCTACCAATGGGAAATTTTTTTTTAGATTTACACTAAAAAAAACCATAAATTAGATGAATAGAGCTTTTTTTTAGAGAGTCGCTTGAATTTTTCATTTTTATCCTATTCACCCGTATGGATCATTGATACCGGAAAATTTTTTTATTTTCTTTGTATTTGCTTTTGTTCCAGCTCATAATCTGAACGAGTCACACATACACCCTAGTACATGTTCCTCGGCGCTGAGGACATCCCCGAAGAGCGGGGGATTTCGTGACATTTCTGATTGGTTTTCTTGTGTTTCTAATAAGTTGTTTAATAGTTGGCATGCTGAATTATATACAAAATAAGCAGGTTTAGATCAATCCTAACCAAATGCTTTTCTAGTTAATAGAATCTTAAGATAAATCCAGTGACAAGATAAAATGGAAAACAAAAATGTTTAACTTTTTTCTTTTTTTTATTCGATCGCTACAAGATCAACAATGCCATGAGCTTGGGCTTCTGTTGCTGACATAAAAACATCCCTTTCCATATCTTCGGATACAACCCATAAGGGTTTGCCCGTTCTTTGTACATAAACCCTTGTGAGGGTTTCGCGCAATTTCAAAAGTTCTTCCGCTTCCAAGATAAATTCTCCCGTTTGAGCCTCGTAAAAAGAGCTAGCAGGTTGATGAATCATTACCCTGATGATATACCTTAAGGGGGGTTTTTCTTTCGCGCCCGAGGGGGTTAATAGAAAAAATACAGAATAAAATTAAATTAAAATATATAGATAGAATTGAACAACCGTACGTGCATTTTTTTAGCATTGCATACGGCTTTACAATGGAATTTACTTTTGTCCATGAAAGAAAGAAAAAAAGAGGATCGATCAGATCCCGTTCAGTAAATGATCCAATTACCACCCTTCTTTTCGGAGGAGTTTAGAAATACTATGATGGCTCCGTTGCTTTATATTTATTTCGGCTATAAGTCAGCAATCCCAAAGTTTCTTTTTGATTCGAAAAATAAGGAAAAAAGTCTTTTTTTGTACTCTTTCAAACAGAAATTTTTTTTTGGTATGAAAAAGGTTTGTGACGCTGAAACGGACTCCCAAAAAAAAAATTGGGAATATTATTCATCTCATACTACCCTTTCGATACAAAATCGAATGTTTTGAAAATAAAAAATAGAAAAAATTTTATCATATCGAATTCAAAGTGCCATGCTATTATTACTTCATTTTTAATATGGTGAAGGCATCGTATTTGTTTTTCTCTCAAAAAAAAACTCATTGGCGCCAAGCGTGAGGGAATGCTAAACGTTTGGTAATTTCTCCTCCGACCAGGATAAAAGATCCCATTGAAGCAGCTAACCCCATACATATTGTATGTACATCTGGTCGCACAAATTGCATAGTATCATAAATAGCTACTCCAGGTATTACCCAGCCGCCAGGAGAATTTATAAATAAATACAAATCTTTGGTATCATCCTCGATACTGAGATATACCATAAGACCAATAAGTTGATTCGAGATCTCGCTATCGACCTCTTGGCCTAAAAAAAGTAATCTTTCTCGATAAAGTCGATTGATTAGGATAAAATGGCATCCCTTAGAAACCGTACATGCACCTTTTTATGCAAACGGTTCAAAAAAAATTGTGAAAAAATCAATGTATAGATTCGATTCTTTAAATTTTATTTTTTGCCCCTTTTCCCAATTACTCATAATTTATCCATAATATATTATAATTAAAAATTTAGACTAAAAAAAATAAAATTTACTAAACTTATTGAACTTCCTTTTCATTGATGTATCAGTTCATCGAGATCCAAATCACGATGTCATTTTCTTGTTCTTGAATGGGCCTTTTGAATTCTTTTAGGTTTATGCTCTACTCCGGGTAAAGATCTGCCCGATTTTTATTTGTACATATAGGACAAATTTTTCTAATACCACATATTTTTTTTTTTCTTTTCTTTCGTCAAATTAAAAATTCAACATATTTTTTACTTTATTCGTAAGATTAAAATACCGTTTATTTATTCTATAATTGTTTATTTTGATTTAAAATCAAAACAGTTAGTTAAAAGTTAAAGTAAATATATATAATACCAGTAATTTGCAATATATTCCCAAAATGTAATTGGGTTTTTGATAAACGGAGCCCTGGTACTTCATTTTTTTGGTCCCACCGAGCCAACCATAAAAAATAAATTATTCTAAATTGATAATGTTAATCTGAATCCCCCTAAAACTCATAAAAGGATCTAATTGCCTTTCACGCTCCAAATTTATTATGATTCAATCAATCTTTCTTGGGCGAAAGGGGGGATATCTCAATCGGGAGAGAGAACGGGAAAATCCCATACGACCTAATATATCTGACAAGTCGCACTATACGTCAACCCAAGATGCATCTTCCTCTCCAGGACTTCGAAAGGGAACTTTTGGAACACCAATAGGCATTAAATCCAAGAAAAAATTAAGTACTATGGTTCACTTTGATGTGGAAACGTAATAATAGAGTTATTGTCTTCATAATACCAAAATATCATATGCTATGCATAGATTATAAAAGTTTAGTTTAAAATGAAGATAGAATAAAATAAATAAAGGAAATTTCTTAGGAATATTACTTTGCCAATAATCACCAAGTAGCAAAGTTTTTACTGATACAAGATAGTATTAACTTCCCATTGCGTATTGATACTTATCGGATATAGAATAGATTTGTTTCTCTTTGTTCCTAACAAACATAATTGTTCTATATATTACCAATCGAATAGAATAAAAATGAACCCTTGTTCCGAGATAATCCAGTGAACAAAAAGAAGTTCATTGGATAATCATAGTCTTTTCTAATGCAATAAAGTTACATAGTGTCATTTTTCTTTGATAAAGGGGGATTTCTATGGGTTTGCCTTGGTATCGTGTTCATACTGTCGTATTGAATGATCCCGGCCGTTTGATTTCTGTCCATATAATGCATACAGCACTAGTTGCCGGTTGGGCTGGTTCGATGGCTCTATATGAATTAGCTGTTTTTGATCCCTCTGATCCCGTTCTTGATCCAATGTGGAGACAGGGTATGTTCGTTATACCCTTCATGACTCGTTTAGGAATAACCAATTCATGGGGCGGTTGGAGTATTGCAGGGGGGACTATAACCGATCCGGGTATTTGGAGTTACGAAGGTGTGGCTGGAGCACATATTGTGTTTTCTGGTTTGTGCTTTTTAGCAGCTATTTGGCATTGGGTGTATTGGGATTTAGAAATCTTTTCTGATGAACGTACAGGAAAACCTTCGTTGGATTTGCCTAAAATTTTTGGAATTCATTTATTTCTTTCCGGGGTGGCTTGTTTTGGTTTTGGCGCATTTCATGTAACAGGCTTGTATGGTCCCGGAATCTGGGTATCCGACCCTTATGGACTAACTGGAAAAGTACAACCTATAAGTCCAGCATGGGGTGTGGAAGGTTTTGATCCTTTTGTTCCAGGAGGAATCGCCTCTCATCATATTGCAGCAGGTACATTAGGCATATTAGCAGGTCTATTCCACCTTAGTGTCCGTCCGCCTCAACGTCTATACAAAGGATTACGTATGGGCAATATTGAAACCGTTCTTTCGAGTAGTATCGCTGCTGTCTTTTTTGCCGCTTTTGTTGTTGCCGGAACTATGTGGTATGGTTCAGCAACTACTCCGATCGAATTATTTGGCCCCACTCGTTATCAATGGGATCAGGGATACTTTCAGCAAGAAATATACCGAAGAGTAAGTGCTGGGCTAGCCGAAAATCAAAGTTTAGCCGAAGCTTGGTCTAAAATTCCCGAGAAATTAGCTTTTTATGATTACATCGGCAATAATCCGGCTAAAGGAGGATTATTTAGAGCGGGCTCAATGGACAACGGCGATGGAATAGCTGTTGGATGGTTAGGACACCCCATTTTTAGAGAGAAAAGCGGACGTGAACTTTTTGTACGCCGTATGCCTACCTTTTTTGAAACGTTTCCTGTCGTTTTGATAGATGGGGATGGAATTGTTAGAGCTGACGTTCCTTTTAGAAGAGCAGAATCTAAGTATAGCGTTGAACAAGTAGGTGTAACTGTTGAGTTCTATGGCGGTGAACTCAACGGAGTCAGTTATAGCGATCCTGCTACTGTAAAAAAATATGCTAGACGTGCTCAATTGGGTGAAATTTTTGAATTGGACCGTGCTACTTTGAAATCTGATGGTGTTTTTCGTAGTAGTCCAAGGGGTTGGTTTGCTTTTGGACATGCTTCCTTTGCCCTACTCTTCTTCTTTGGACACATTTGGCATGGGGCTAGAACCTTGTTCAGAGATGTTTTTGCGGGTATTGACCCCGATTTAGATGCTCAGGTAGAATTTGGAGCATTCCAAAAACTTGGGGATCCAACTACAAGAAGACAAGGAGTCTAATACAAAAATTTTTCCTATATTTTTCTTGTGATTTGACATAGGATACGAATCACCGTCTTTTTTTTTCTTTTTATCATTATCGGGAAAATAATCTCGAGTAAACAGGTATGGAAGCTATAATTGTAAACCACAATAAAATCTATGGAAGCATTGGTTTATACATTTTTATTAGTCTCGACCCTAGGGATAATTTTTTTCGCTATCTTTTTTCGGGAACCCCCGAAAGTTCCAACTAAAAAGGTGAAATGATTTTTCATTATCTCAATTGAAGTGATGCACCTTCTGATATCATTCCAATATCAGAAGGTGCATCACGTCAACTAGTCCCCGTGTTCCTCGAAGGGATCTCTTAATTGTTGAGAGGGTTGCCCGAAAGCGGTATATAAGGCATACCCAGTAAAACTTACAAGTAACCCAGATATAAAGATGGCGACTAGGGTTGCTGTTTCCATTATTATATAATTTCAAGACCCCAATGGATCTATGATAAAATCATTTATTTACAATGGAATGGTATACAAAGTCAACAGATCTCAATAACAAAATATAGGGTTTATGGCTACACAAACCGTTGAGGGTAGTTCTAGATCTCGTCCAAAACCAACTAGCGTAGGGGTTTTATTGAAACCGTTGAATTCGGAATATGGTAAGGTAGCTCCTGGATGGGGAACTACTCCTTTAATGGGAGTTGCAATGGCTTTATTTGCTATATTCTTATGTATTATTTTGGAAATTTATAATTCTTCTGTTTTATTGGATGGAATTTCAATGAATTAAATCTCCAAGATAAAGGGAATTCAAAAGAACCAAGAAGTTCTATCCTTTCAATACAAAATGCATTTTTAGGGCTACGCTTTCTTTTTTTAACGCCTTTTTTTGGTAGTTCGATCGCGGAATTTCTTTCTTTCTGTATTTCCGGAATATGAGTGTGTGACTTGTTATAATTGATCCTATTGAGAGTACAGAGAACGAGTCTGTCATCTTATCCGGATAGAGATGGGTCTACTTCGTCGGATATTTTTTTTGTATCTGGAACACGGAATATCTAAAATGGATGAAGAAATATTTTAACTATGATTCATATTTATTTAATATTCAGACCTCCTGATCGGATTCAATCAAATTTTTCTTTTGAAAAAAAGAATTAGACATTATAAAGCGAAAGATTTTTCTTCTTTCAAACTCTTTAATGCTTATGTTCTTTAATAAACAGACAAATTTTTTGGTCTTTTTTTTCAGTATACCTCTGCTATTGGTTGAATAAGTGATGATCCAACGGTTCTTACTCAAGGAATCCTTGGGCTTAGCTTTTAGGTTTTACTGAGTCATCGTGGTTTATAGTATGAATCTAGGGTTTCAATCAATTCATAGAGTCTTAACAAGATAAATTCCTATAACTGATAAAAAAAGCCCCGGTTTAAAAAAATAAAAAATAAAAGACAAAGAATAAAATAGGAAAAGAGAATATTCAAGAGGCCCGCAATAACAATTAACAGAAAAATAGATGAGCCGACTTGATATATTGGCATTATCACCGCAAATAAAAAAATTGACTTTCGTATTTTTATTCCTTCGCACCTGCCGAAAAGAAAAAAAAGAGATTAAGAGGCTTTAACCTTTATTTAGGTGTGTTTGCTTGAGCCGTACGAGATAAAATTCTCATATACGGTTCTTAGAGGGGGGGCTTTTAGCATTTTACCTATCTCAATAAAGTATATGATTGGTTCGAAGAACGTCTCGAGATTCAGGCGATTGCAGATGATATAACTAGTAAATATGTTCCTCCTCATGTCAACATTTTTTATTGTCTAGGAGGAATTACGCTTACTTGTTTTTTAGTACAAGTAGCTACGGGTTTTGCTATGACTTTTTACTATCGTCCAACCGTTACCGAGGCTTTTGCTTCTGTTCAATATATAATGACGGAAGCTAACTTTGGTTGGTTAATACGATCAGTTCATCGTTGGTCGGCAAGTATGATGGTTCTAATGATGATCCTGCATGTATTTCGTGTATATCTTACCGGTGGGTTTAAAAAACCCCGCGAATTGACTTGGGTTACGGGCGTCGTTCTGGCTGTATTGACCGCATCTTTTGGTGTAACTGGTTATTCCTTACCTCGGGATCAAATTGGTTATTGGGCAGTCAAAATTGTAACAGGTGTGCCTGACGCTATTCCTGTAGTAGGATCGCCTTTGGTAGAGTTATTGCGTGGCAGTGCTAGTGTGGGACAATCCACTTTGACTCGTTTTTATAGTTTACATACTTTTGTATTGCCTCTTCTTACTGCCGTATTTATGTTAATGCATTTTTTAATGATACGTAAACAAGGTATTTCTGGTCCCTTATAGAATAAATTTAAAGGGTATATCATAGATATTTGTAATCTCTCATTTTGTGTTTGGGGGAAGAACAATAGTATTTCATTGCTACATGTATGGATTTTTGAAAATAAAAATCCATGTATTTGGACATTTTCCTTCAACTCTATAATATTGATATTATATTTAGTTATTTAACATAACATCACTAGTTGAAGGCAATTCTCCGAAAAAAAAAAAGATTATGGGAGTGTGTGACTTGAACTATTGATTAGGCTGTGCAGGTATATGCTCCTTAACCCTGCCACATTGAAATTCATAATCCAACGTGTCTTTTGTCCAACCGCCGTATAAGTAAGTCCTATACAGAGGATAGGCTGGTTCGTGTAAAGAAATTTTATTCTATGATCAACCCTGAATCATGTCATGCATGAAGGGGCTCCGTAAGATCCAGTTGAATGTGTGATATTCGAAAAAAAAAATTATATTTTTTTCCTATTATAAAAATATTATTATTATATATAATTAATGAATTATTATTTTCAAATCATTTGAATAGTATTGAAATGCATCCATTTCCTCTGCATTGACCTGATCTATGATACTATCGGAGTGAAACAAGGGATCTAAAGAACAGATAGAGGCTAGGCTATATTAGTAACAAGTAAACCCTTTATTTAAAATATATATTAAAATTGAATCGACGAAAAAAAAAATTTCCAAAAATGTTGGAGAAAAAAAACCAGCCACAAGGTATGAGACGACCCAGAAAGCATTTGATCATGATCAACCTTGTAAGCCTACTTGGGTGTTGAGCTTTTTTTTGTAAGAACAAGAACGCAAATCCTTCCCGAATAACCATTTTTCATATTGATAAGATATATATTCTGGATACGTTCGGTTCTTTTGATTCTTGCTCGAGCCGGATGATGAAAAATCAGCGTGTCCGGCTCTTTCGGGGGATGAATTTAATCTAATATTAAATATCTATTCACCTATCCTAATAACAAAAAAACCTGACTTGAATGATCCTGTATTAAGGGCTAAATTAGCAAAAGGGATGGGGCATAATTATTATGGGGAACCCGCATGGCCTAATGATCTTTTATATATTTTTCCCGTCGTAATTCTCGGTACCATTGCATGTAACGTAGGCTTAGCGGTTTTAGAACCATCAATGATTGGTGAGCCGGCAGATCCGTTTGCAACTCCTTTGGAAATATTACCAGAATGGTATTTTTTTCCAGTATTTCAAATACTTCGTACAGTACCTAATAAGTTATTAGGCGTTCTTTTAATGGTTTCAGTACCTGCGGGATTATTAACAGTTCCTTTTTTAGAGAATGTTAATAAATTCCAAAATCCATTTCGTCGTCCAGTAGCTACAACCGTCTTTTTGGTTGGTACCACAGTGGCCCTTTGGTTAGGTATTGGAGCAACATTACCTATTGATAAATCTCTAACTTTAGGTCTTTTTTAAATTGATTCCATTGTGAAATAGCACAACATGTGTATCTAGGGAAAAGTCACCTTGAAGTGACTTTTCCCTAGATACATTTATTTATTCAAATTAATTCTTGATTTAGTCTGTAAAATTCAATCCTTTTTTGTTAAATGTAACTCAATTCCCAATTGTTTTTCTAGAGTGTCAAAAATTTTATTTACGTCTTCTATATCAAAATGTTCAATTTTAATAAGATCTTCTTGACTCAAAAGGTTCGCTAATGTATGTATATTGGACTTTTTGAGGCAATTATAGATCCTAGGTGGCAATTCTAATTGGTCAATAAAAATAGATTTCAATGCCATTTTTTTTTTTTTTTTTCTGAGTTGATCCAATCTATCGTGAAAGGTAAAAAGTGGTAATGAAACTTTATATTGATTGTCCTCTAAATGTAAGTTTTCTTCTTCCGCATGGAGAAAAGGAATAAATAAATCAATTAAATTTCGAGAGGCTTCAAAAAGTGCTTCTTTCGGAGTTAAACTACCATTTGTCCATATTTCGAGAAAAAGTATTTCTTGTTTTTCATTCCCATTTCCATAAGAATGAATACTATGATTCACGTTTCGAACAGGCATGAATAGAGCATCTATAGGATAACTTCCGTCTTCAAAGTTATTGGGCGGTGTTATATGATATCCGCGATTTCGCTCGAGTTGTAATCCAATACACAAAAAAATGGGTTCCGTTAAGCTAGCTATATGTTGTGTATTGTCAACTATTTCTACATAAGATGGCAAAATGAGATCTTGGGCAGTTATGCATCGGGGGCCCCTAACACAAAAAGACGCTTCACAAGTTCCATATAGATTACTTCTAAATATGATTTCTTTCAAATTCATTAAAATTTCATGGACTGATTCTTGAATCCCTACGATGGTAGAGTATTCATGTGGTATTTTATCTGATTTTGCACGTGTAATACATGTTCCTTCCATTTCTCCAAGTAAAGCTCTTCGCATTGCAATGCCTATTGTGTCAGCTTGACCTTTCATAAGTGGAGAAAGAATAAAGCGCCCATAATAAAGACATTTACTATCTGTTCTTGATTCAATACACTTCCACTGCAGTGTCCGAGTAGATACCCGGATTTTCTCTCGAACCATAGTAATATTAATATATTATAAATATCTTTGAATCGTTTATTTCTCTTGAAATCTCTTCAATGCTTTTTTTTACACACGCCTTTTTTTAGGAGGCCTACAGCCATTATGTGGCATAGGGGTTACGTCTCGTACGAAACTTAAAAGTATACCGCTTCTACGAATAGCGCGTAATGCTGCATCTCGTCCGAGACCAGGACCTTTTATCACGACTTCTGCTCGTTGCATGCCCTGCTCCACTACTGTACGAATAGCATTTCCTGCTGCGGTTTGAGCCGCAAATGGTGTCCCTCTTTTTGTACCTCGGAATCCACAAGTACCGGCAGAAGCCCAAGAAACAACCCGACCTCGTACATCTGTAACAGTCACAATGGTATTGTTGAAACTTGCTTGAACATGGATAATGCCTTTTGGGATTTTACGTGCACTTTTACGCGAACTAATACGTCCATTTTTACGTGAACCTTTTTTTGGTATAGGTTTTGCCATATTTTATCATTCATAATTTCATAAATATGAGTCAGAGATATATGGATATATCCATTTCATGTCAAAACAAATTCTTCATTTTTTTTTTTTACATTCCATTACTCAAGAGAGTCCTCTTTTAGTATTTTGAGTTATAGTAGAATAGTTATCCTTGTCGTTGTTTATGTTTTGGATTAGAACAAATTACTATAATTCGTCCCCGCCTGCGGATCAGACGACATTTTTCACAAATTTTACGAACAGAAGCCCTTATTTTCATATTTGTCATTCCTTAATTTAAATTCTGACTTTAGTTTTTGGAAGAAAATAAGTTTCTTTATATTTGAAATTTTGAATTGTATTCTCGCGAACAAGGGGTGTTAGAGTTACAAAACCTTTTAATCATTTGAATCCTTAGTGCAGAGTCTATAAATTGTATCTATGACCTCTGGTTCAATCATTCTGATAGAATCTGTATAGAACTCCGTCGTATCCTTTATGAAATATAATCTAGAATCCGATCTTCATTATCTAAACGAACCCAGAACATACCGCTAGGGAGTGATTCAGTAATCAAATTGTTATGAATCTTTTTTTTTTCTTTCATTCTAGGCAATTTTTGATCTAATTCAGATATTCGATGTTAGAAGAATTACCATATATAACATAAAATTTCTCCGCCAATTCCTTCTCGTCGAGCCTCCCGATCTGTCATTATACCGCGAGAGGTAGAAAGAATTACAACCCCCATTCCTCCTAAAATTCTAGGAATTCCCTGATAGTTCGAATAGATTCGTAAACCAGGTCGACTGACTCTTTTTAAATATAAAGTATTTCTATATGGTACTTTCCTATTTCTTCTATGTCGCAGAGTTAAAACAAAAAAAAAATTCTTTCCTTCTTGATGTTTTCTCACGTTTTCAATAAAGCCTTCTCGTAAAAGTATTTTAACAATGTTTTCGGTGATGTTAGTCGATGCTATTCGAACCGTACCTTTTCTATTCATGTCAGCATTTCGTATAGAGGTTATTATATCAGCAATAGTGTCCCTACCCATGGTGAACTAAAATCAACGGTGTCTCCAAATTTTTTTATAATCAACATGCTTTTTTCTTAGTTTTTTTTTTGAAAGGTATATACGTGATATACAGTCTACTATCTCATTCAAATATCCTATTTCTGAGGCTTATAATACCTCAGGAGCTAATGAAACTATTTTAGTAAAGTTTTGTCTCAATTCCCGGGCAATCGCACCAAAAATTCGAGTTCCTTTTGGATTTCCTTCGTGATCAACGATAACCGCAGCGTTGTCATCATATCTTATTATAATACCGTTGTCACGTTTGAGTTCTTTACAGGTACGTACAATTACAGCTCTTATTACTTCTGATCTTTCTAAGGGCGAATTTGGTATTGCTTCTTTGATCACAGCAACGATAACATCGCCAATACGAGCATATCGACGATTGCTAGCTCCTATGATTCGAATACACATCAATTTTTTAGCTCCGCTGTTGTCTGCTACAGTCAAATAGGTCTGAGGTTGAATCATATTTTTTTATCTGTTCTTTCAATGCAAAAATAAATGCAAAGGACTAAAAAGAAATATTGTTTGTCAAAAAAAAGATCTATTTCCTTTGGTTCTACGTTTCTATCCTGAAATAATGAATTGAGTTCGTATAGGCATTTTAGATGCTGCTATTGAGATAGCCCTTCGGGCTATATTTTCTGCTACCCCATTTATTTCAAAAAGTATTCGACCTGGTTTGACAACAGCTACCCAATATTCAGGAGATCCTTTCCCCGAACCCATACGTGTTTCCGCAGGTCTTACTGTAACGGGTTTGTCTGGAAAAATGCGTACCCATATTTTTCCGCCGCGACGTGCATTTCGTGTCATTGCTCGGCGTCCCGCTTCTATTTGTCTAGACGTGATCCAAGAGGGTTCAAGTGCCTGAAGAGCATATCTTCCAAAACAAATATGATTTCCTCGATAAGATATTCCCTTCAGTCTTCCTCTATGTTGTTTACGGAATCTGGTTCTTTTTGGGTTATAGTTGATGGTTATTTACGTAATTCCATCTCTACTACAGAACTGGACATGAGAGTTTCTTCTCATCCGGCTCCTCGCAAATGAAAAAATTTAAATTCAGAAGAGATATAATTAAGATATACACGGAATAATCTACTGAATAAAGAGATTCTTATAGATTCTTTTAATTTATTAAATTAGATTAGATATTTTATATATCTAATATAAATGATAAAAAAAAATTTTCGCGGGCGAATGTTTACTCTTTCAATCTCTATTTCAATTGTAGAGTTAGTTTATTTTATTTTTTTTCAGACTATATGAATTGATTTCGGGTTCATTCCGCCATCCTTCCCACTGAATCATCAGGATTCTTTTTCAACTGAATCTTTTGTATTCACGGGTTCCATCGTTCCCACCGCTTCTTGATTTAATTAATAGTTAGATCTGAATTCGACAACAGAGCTCGTAATGAAATTAGTTATTGAGCCAACCCCCTTAGTCTTTATTGGCTTGAAGCTCATACGCTTTTTTCACAGATTCATCTCATATAATTATCCGAGAATCTTTAAATCTTTATTAAATATTTATTAATGCTTTATTACATTGTTGTCGTTTATGAAATGTTTCAAAGACCATATATATATTATATTGAAATCATATATCTTTTATATTATATTCATTTTTTTCTTTCTCTCACCTTTCCATTTATCCGTATCTTTTTTATTTTGTTTATTTTCATTTTGTTTTACTTAAAAATTAATTCGATTTTTTGAGTTAGCATAAAAAAAATTCAGTTGCTGCAATGATAGGACTAAAAAAGCATATCTTGACTGTTTCTTTGGATTTGGATAATGTGATGCGATGAGTTGGTTATTAGTTCTATAGTTATTAGTTCATACTTCATATTATGGGTTCTTACCGTTTTAGACGTAATTATAGCAAAAACCAACGAGTCACACACTAAGCATAGCAATTCTATCAAAAAAATATGAATAAAATTTTTATTTAAACTTGTGGAATTTTAAATTATAATTTGATGTAAAAAAAAGAATGAAAAAGGTTGTGTTCTATTCTTAAACCGAAATAGACAGACAAGTAAAGCCCTATTCTTATTATTTCTCGTCTAAAAATATCCAAATTTTAATACCCAATACCCCATAAATAGTTCGAACGGTATAGGCACAATAATCAATTTTCGCGCGAATGGTTTGTAGGGGAACCCTTCCCTCTCTTATCCATTCTATACGGGCAATTTCTTTTCCGTCGATCCGGCCTGCTATTTGTATTTGAATTCCTTTTGTATCAGCTTGTTCGGTTAATTCGATAGCTTTTTTCATTGCTTT